GAGCGAGGTATTGTAATGTAGCTGGAGAATTTGCTGTTTCAGCCACTATAATAGTGTACTCCATTGCCCCTCTTTCTTGTAAAGTAGTTACCACTTGAGCCACAGAAGATGCTTTTTGACCAATAGCTACATAAACACATATTACATTTTGTCCCTGTTGATTGAGAATTGTATCTGTTGCTACTGCTGTTTTACCTGTTTGTCTGTCCCCAATAATTAATTCTCGCTGGCCACGCCCTATAGGGATCATAGAATCAATAGCAATAAGTCCCGTTTGAAGAGGCTCATACACGGAACGTCTGGAAATAATACCGGGAGCGGGAGATTCGATTAACCGAGATTCCGAAGCTGAAATTTCTCCTCTACCATCAATAGGTTTAGCTAGGGCATTTACAACACGACCCAAATAACCCTCACTTACAGGTATCTGAGCAATTCTTCCTGTTGCTTTTACCGAACTTCCCTCTTGTATCAGCAAACCATCACCCATTAATACAACACCAACATTTTTAGATTCCAAATTCAAAGCAATCCCTACAGTACCCTCTTCAAATTCGACTAATTCACCTGCCATTACTTCATCAAGACCATAAATACGAGCAATGCCGTCGCCTACTTGAAGTACAGTACCTGTATTTACAATTTTTACTTCGGTATTATATTGCTCAATACGTTCACGGATAATTTTACTAATTTCATCTGCACGAATGGTTACCATGAATATTTCTTAATTTGAATTTGATTCTTTTTCGAAGGAAAAAAAAAAAATAATGCCTATACTCTATATTCTAGTAGAACGACTAATCAGGTATTTTTTTCTTTCATCGCCCCAAACATATCAATATTAGCACCGATCGTACGTAAATGTAACTCGTTGTTTAAGCAACTATTCAGAGTTCCCAGAGCTCCTTGTAATGCTTGTTGTAAAACCCTCTGTTGCACTTGATTAATCGCCCTTTGTTGTTCAAAATGAATCGTTTCATTTTTGTAATTTTCGAATTGTTCCAAAGTTGTATAAATTGAATTAATTAAATTCAATTTTTCTCGTTCTATCTCGGAATAACCATTCACTCGAAACCGATCCGCTTCCGTTTCTACTTTCCTTAAGCGGGCCCGGGCTTTCTCCAGCTGTTCAACGGCTGCTTCCCGTAGTTCTTCTGAATTTCGAATAGTTCTCAAGATTCTCTGTTTTCGATTATCTAATAAATCACTTAATGAAAGTAGATTCTCTTTGCATTTATTTCAAAATGTCTATGATCTCTTCCCGAACCAAACATGAATCTTTCAATTCATTTGGCTCTCACACTCAATTCCTTATAGGAAATTTCCTTATATTATCGAATGAGCCTATCCTCTTTTCTCTATTTCTAAAAATCTTGAAAATGATTACCAATACAAGATTCAAATATTTGGAGGACTCTTCTGACCAAACAAATAATTGTCAGCAAAGTTGTTTTTTTTTTTTTATTCAAATCCAAAGAATTCTGATTAATTTATACGTAGGTCATCAATTCCGCATTGTATAAAAGGAGGCGTTAAACAAAACACCTGTTTTTCCTATTTTTCATCGTAAAGAGAATTCAAGTCATTTTATCGACATGAGTGTTCTATATCGAAAAAATTACAATTTCCGTATTAACATAGTGGTAGAAAGAATACTACATTGCGTCTAAACTTCAAACTGGTTAGCTTTAACCATGGTAATGCTCCAAAATTATTGGTTGATAGAGAATCAAAGTAGATTTACCAATGAATCGCGAAATGCTATGGTTCTTAACTATTTTTTAGTTTATTTAGTAAGAAGTCATTCGCCGGATCATGCACGTTTTTCTAGTTATAACGAAAAAAGTGCAGTTGGTTGGATCCAATCTATTCTTTGAAATAAACAACTCGCACACACTCCCTTTCCAAAAAAAATTAATACACCTAGCACTACACTTAGATTTATTAGATTTGTTGCTAAAATATCGGTATCAAACCCGAAACTTCCGGCGGATGGCCAGTAAATGAAGCAAAGAAAAGAATCGGTTAGATTTTTCATATGATCGCATCTCCTCTTATGGATAGACTAATTTTGTTTCTACGATTCCCAGTTTTTTGATTTTTTTATTCGTTTTTTTATATTAAATTCAAGTTTATTGTATAATATTTTTGTATAATATTTTTATTTCTTACTAATAATTAATAATTAATATGAATTACTAATAAGAATTTTATTCTATCTATTAGAGAATATAGAATATATTTATTAATAAATATATTCTATATTTTGAATTGGTTAGTCAATTGAAAGATTCCTCATAAGAATGATACCTCTTAGAAGAATGATACCTCTTAGAAGTAGATACTAAGTTCTTATGTCAATTGCAAAATATCTAGTTGTTTTCAATTCGAAATTAAAAAAGGGGGCGCTCGTTGGACTAAATAAAGGGACGGAAGAAGGCGAATCAGTATGTTAATCCAAATGAAGAATAAATTGTAGGAGTTAAATCGGAATATATATATAGAAAGAATATATATATATAAAGCAATAGCAGCAATGAAAGTCCACGGAAAAAACAATATGTATTTTTCTTTTTCTATTTGTTTAAAAGATTAAACAAAAGGATTGGCAAATAAAAGTGCTAATGCTACAACCAGCCCATAAATAGTTAAAGCTTCCATAAAAGCCAGACTAAGTAATAAAGTACCCCTTATTTTGTCCTCTGCTTCCGGTTGTCGCGCAATCCCTTCTACAGCTTGCCCTGCAGCTGTACCTTGACCAACTCCAGGTCCAATAGAAGCAAGCCCGACGGCCAACCCAGCAGCGATAACAGAAGCAGCAGAAATCAGTGGATCCATGATAAGTTTCTCCTATTCCAAATAAAATAAAGAAAAGAAATAGTTAATAATATAATCAACCAAGAAATTATGACTTAATTATTTCATTCTTCATTTATCTAGTCGAAGTTTAATTCATGAATAATTTTTATTGAATTATCCAAATAACTTCGATATTCATTTTTTTTTTCGTTTCTATCCATGTAGTTTTTTGTGAATACATACAATTTTTGTTCTTATCTTAAATTTTGAACCATTCTTTTAATTCTTCGTTCTTTCTTTTTCTTTATTTCCATTTTTGAGTTATTCAATACCTAAATTTAGAGTAGTAGCAGGACAAATTTAGATAGTCATATATAACTAATGAATATCTACTATGACATATACATGTGTTTGTTCGATACCGTAAACCAATTAGTTATACCTTAGATTCAATAGGATTCGAGAATCATTCTTGGAAACCAACCCCTAAAAAACTAAGAGTTGTCTTATAACGATTAGATTCTATATACACTTAGTTCGACCCCCTCACCCTATTTTTTGTCCTTTCTTTTATTCATTATTATCCCATATGGATCGAATTAATCTAAATCAATTCGAAAGACCAAATTATTACTATGGAAATATTCACATTTAATTTTATTTATTTATTTAGGAAAATCAAATAAACTTTTGTCAATTATTAAATGTGAATGAATGAAACGGAAATATTTTGTAGTTCGATATAACATCTTTTTTTTTTTTTTGAATCACATGTCGTAAACAACGTAGATATCATCCGAAATTATAGTTCCCAATCTAATATTTCTAATATTAATTAAATATAATATACTAATCATTAAATATATTAAATATACTAATCAATTTTGACATCTAATAAGAATTTGAATTAATTAATATACTAATAACAAAGGTTGAATATGTTTATAGTTCTAATTGAATGAACAAAATAATAAATAAAAATAATATTCATTGGAGTAAAATACAAATTGGTCAAAAAAAGACTATTTTGATAACTAATCAATGATGGCCTTCCATGGATTCACCTATATAAGCCGCAGCTAAGGTAGCAAAAATAAGAGCTTGAATACCGCTTGTAAATAATCCCAGAAACATAACAGGTATAGGAACTACTAAAGGTACTAACGAAACAAGAACAACAACTACTAATTCATCAGCTAATATATTTCCGAAAAGTCGAAAACTAAGTGATAAGGGTTTTGTAAAATCTTCTAAGATGTTAATCGGTAAAAGGATTGGAGTTGGTTGGATGTATTTACCAAAATAAGCCAATCCTTTTTTTGAAATACCCGCATAGAAATAGGCTACTGACGTAAGTAAAGCTAATGCAACCGTAGTATTTATATCATTTGTGGGTGCAGCTAATTCTCCATGAGGTAACTTTATAATTTTCCAAGGCAAAAGAGCCCCTGACCAATTCGAAACAAAAATAAATAGAAACAAAGTTCCAATAAACGGAACCCACGGACCATATTCTTCTCCAATCTGAGTTTTGCTCACGTCTCGGATGAATTCAAGGACATATTCAAAGAAATTCTGACCGGACGTTGGAATAGTTTGCGGATTTCTAACAACTAGAATGGTTGAAATTAATAAGATAGCAATTACAACCCAAGAGGTAATAAGTACTTGAGCATGCACTTGAAAATCCCCTATTTGCCAATAGAAATGTTGACCTACTTCGACAGCAGATATATCATAGATTAATGTGTTGATGTAACATAATAGAACATTCATATTGCCCTGCCCTCTAAAAAAAAATATATATATAACTTGAAAGGGAATTATTTTGATTCAACCATTTCCTTATTTGACTTTCATTTCCTTTTCTATTTTGAATACCTACTAATCACAAAATATTTATTTTTTGCACAATTTTGGAATGCTATAATAACCGATTCCATAAATCTATGACCGCCCAACCAAATCTAAAAATTTATTTATCTTATTATTAATCAAAAATTTCGTATATAGCTAGAATGACCCTCACAAATTGCAAAAACTAATTTGTTAAGAATTAATCGGATTGAAGCTATACCATCATCATTAGCTGGAATCGGAATATCTGCTAGATCTGGGTCACTATTTGTATCGATTAAACAAATCGTTGGAATTCCCAAAGTGATACATTCTTGAAGAGCCGTATATTCTTCTTGCTGATCAACGATTATTACTATATCGGGTAACCCTGTCATATATTTTATGCCACCCAGATATGTTTCCAAATGAGATAATTGTCTCTTGAACATAGCGGCATCTCTTTTTGGAAGAGAGTTCAGTTTCCCTGTCTTTTGCTCCGTTTTCAAGTCCCTGAACTTACGAAGTCTCGTTTCTGTAGTATACCAATTCGTTAACATACCTCCGAGCCATTTTTTATTAACATAATGACATCGAGCTCTTATTGCAGCCCGTGTTACTGAATCGGCTGCTTTTTTTTTTGTACCAACAATTAAGAATTGTTTTCCTATGCTTGCTGCATCAAAAACCAAATCACAAGCTGCTGATAAAAAACGAGCAGTTCGAGTAAGATTTGTAATATGAATACCTTTACGCTTTGCCGATATAAAAGGTGCCATTCGAGGATTCCATTTCCGAGTATCATGGCCAAAATGAACTCCAGCTTCCATCATCTCTTCAAAAGTTATGTTCCAATATCTTTTTGTCATTTATCCCCACACGTTTTTTTTTAAGTGAAAAAAACGAGACCAGGTATCCTGAAATAGCACTAAATAATTGTTCCGATGGAACCTTCTCTTTTCTAGACGATTGGCCGTTAATATATAATCAGGTCATTCATTTTTTTCTATTTATTAGACTTTATTACCAAAATTACCAAATCAAAATTACCCAATCAAATGACTGCATTTAAAGGGATGAATTGAATGCTTCCTAAAAGCGCATTCAATCCTATAGTTCTAATGTATCACAGAAAATTATTTGAAATGAAAAGAATCAAATAATTTTCTGTGATGGAACAAAAGATTTCGAATTTCTACTTCGAATAATTTTTTTTTTTTCAAGGTAATTTTGTTATATTGCCTTGACCGTGAACGGTGGATTATTCTTTTGAATCCGGTACCAACGGGTATCATTCCCCCTAAAACAACATTCTCTTTAAGACCTTTCAACCAATCAATACGACCCCGAAGAGCGGCTTTTGCTAAAACTCTAGCAGTTTCTTGAAAACTCGCTTCGGATATGAAACTTTGAGTATTCAGAGATGTTTTTGTTATTCCCAATAATAAAGCTCGGTAACAAATTGCTTCTTCCAAGGCACGCCCAGTTCGTTCTGCTCGCAATAATCCAATTAATTCACCAGGTAAAAATACATTAGACATTCCATCTTCTGAAACCAAGACTTTGGATGTTATTTGACGCACAATAATTTCGATATGTCTATTATGGATGTGTACTCCCTGGGATCGATAAACCTTTTGGATTTTATTAACCAAAGAAATACGACTTTGCGCTATAGTTAGCTCAGCACCAATCAAGAATCCCCAAGGAATCCCGAGAATTCTTGTTATACACTCATTCCAAGCATCAATTCTTTTTTCGAGATTCATCGATATTGAATCAATCGAACGTATTTCTAATATCTGTTCCACTTTTGGAAGACCTTGTGTTATATCACCGGATCTCGATTTTTCATATATGAATGTAACTAAAATATCTCCTTGATAAAGTATTTCTCCATAATGGCCATGAATGGTTGCTCCTGGAGTCGCCAAATATGGGTTAGCCGATCTTATTATTACAGAATCCATTTGAACAGTTATAACTTGACCCGATTTGAGTTTTAGATGTGGTCCATTTTTCATTTTAGCTATACATATATTTTCACAAATAAATTGTCCAAGACTAATTATTGTAAACGTTTTTTCACAATAATAATGATGGAGAAAATACCAATTCAAATGGAATGGATTCAAAACGATATTACTGTCTAGATCGGGTTTAAAAATTTTATCATTTTCGTCCATTAAATAATATTTAATTACTTGAAAAATTTCCGTTATTTTGTCAAGTTGGAAATTTTTCATTATTGATATTTGATTATGAGTTATTAAACGGTAAAGTGAATAAAAATTTCCAACTTGACGGGCTATTCCTAAAGGACCTAATGAATTATTATTATTAATTGGAATTTTAGTATTTTTTTTTATCCCATTGTGATATTTAACATTGTTGAATGGTCTTATTTGAAAACAATTAGATGATGACAAAATTATCCAAGATCGGCATTCCTTATTTCTATTCAACAACATACGAATAGTTCCGTGATTTTGGCTAAGTGATTTTTTCATTTTTGCCTTGTAATGAATGGAAAAAAATGGATTGATATTGATCCGATCCGATTCATTATCCGCGATCAATCCTAAACCAGATGGGTCATTTCTTTTTCTGATATATGCAGTATTCGATTTTACTAAGTCAATTCTTAGAAAATACTCAATCAAACCGTTTGTACTTACTTCAACAAAGGAAGAGGGGGCCTCCTCAATAGAAGGACTTTTTTTGCCTTGATCCCAATTCAAGACTAAACAAGTCCGAACTAATTGAATCCTTGTGTCGGAAATTCCCCGAATGGATTTTCCATTTCCATAAAGAATATAATTGACAACTTTGAGTTCCAGATTATCCCTTTCCTGGAATAGATCTTGGGGAAAAAGTTTTATAAAATCGATACTGTCCGGTATTTCATATAAAATTACAGGTCGAACCAAAACAAAATACTTTTTCTTGGTAGTTGCGATCCATTGGACATAGATCCAATTATTAATTTTTTTAGATTCCTTCCATTTTTTTTTTACCGTTCCGGGTGGTATCAAGATAGAACTGTGTCGGGATATCTTATCCCTCTCTCCGGGAAAATGGATATTTCCAGAAAATATTTTTAATTCGATTTTTTTTTTTTTCTTTTCTAATCGGACCAATCCGCCTACTCGACTTCTTATATTGAAAGTGATTGGTGTTCCTATTCCAACGAGACTATTATTCCGTACCATTATGGAAGAAGATTCGGGTAAAATATGCACTTCTTCGGGAATAAAAAAAAATCGATCTACTTTGATTTGGTATTTTGGCTTTAATTCTTTGATTCCTCGATACTCAATGAAATCTTCTTTTTGAAAAACGGAATGAATTCCTATAGTTCTATATTTAGTAATTCCTGAATTCTGTCTTCTGTATTGAGGATCATCGAAATAAGCAAAAATACTATTTCTATGAAAAATACCATTGATAGGTATTTCAATGGAAACACCAGAAGGGCACATTAGTTCGTTCTTTCGTTCTTGAATCGATTGGAATGGAATAAGAAATCGATTTCTTCGTCTTTTGGCCAATAAATAAAAAGTATCGTGAAAAATAGCAGGATACATTAAATGAGAATGATCCGTACATATCATTTGATTCAATATTGAATAATTGCTAATCCCCTTTTCTTTTGTACCAAAAGTCTTCAAACTTAATAATTTAAGTTTTACTTCATCATTACTTACTAAAAGATTAGAAATATTTCTTTTTCCAGTAGAAAGAGAATCAATGTTAATTTGATCTTGATCCTTGCGAAGTAAAAAATGGATTGTATCAGACCTGCACGACTTTCCTGATAAGATCCATAAATGACTTGTTTTTGGTAAGATATGTACATTACTATACAAAAATTCGGATGCATGGTACACATCGGTACTCCAATGCATTTCGCCTTCTGAGTCAGAATAAATATGTTTTCGAACCCTTTCTTTCAAATTAAAAGTAGATGTTCCCGCGCGGATCTCAGCAATCACTTGTTCTGATTTTACATATTGATCATTTTGAACTAATAGAAAACTTTTTGGTGGAATAATCACGTTATGTATAATATCGTCACTTTCAATAGTTACATACAAGTCTATATTACATATAAAAGCAGGATATCCATGACGTGTACGTGTAGGGTGAACTAAATCTTCATTAAATTTTATTTTTCCATTCGAGGGGGCTCGCACATATTCCGCAGTACCCCCTGTGAATACTCCACCAGTATGAAAAGTTCTTAATGTTAGTTGAGTTCCCGGTTCGCCAATAGATTGACCAGCAATAATACCTACAGCTTCTCCCAATTCTACCAGGTCCCCATGAATAGGACTCCGCCCATAACACAATCGGCAGATCCAAGACGTATTCCTACAGGTAAAGGGGGTTCGAATAAATATTGGTTGTGTTTGAAAAGTTATGAATCGATTGATAAGTCCAATTCCAATATCTTGATTTCTAACGACAATGCACCGTGAACCGATATATATATCGTCTGCTACTACACGACCAATTAATGTTTGTATCAAAATTCTTTCTGGTATCATTCCATTTCGGGTATTTACAGAAATCCCGCGAATCGTACCGCAATCTGTTCGACGTACAACAATGTGTTGAACCACTTCAACAAGTCGACGTGTAAGATATCCAGCATCTGATGTTCGTACAGCAGTATCCACAACCCCTTTACGGGCTCCGTAGCAAGAAATTATATATTCTGTTAAAGACAGTCCTTCCCGTAAATTGCTTTGAATGGGTAAATCAATCATTTGTCCTTGTGGATCTGACATTAATCCTCTCATTCCGACTAATTGGTGCACTTGAGATGCATTTCCTCTAGCTCCTGAAAAAGACATTATATGGACTGGATTAAAGGGGTCAGTCATCCTAAAATTAGGATTCATTTCTTGTCGCAAATATTCGCTTGTAGCATACCATATTTCAATGGATTGGCGTAATTTTTCTATCGCATGTACATTCCCATAATAATTATGTTTTTCCAAAATATAACTTTGTTGTTCAGCATCTTGGACTAGCCATCCTTTAGAAGGTATTGTTAAAAGATCATCAATTCCTAATGAAATAGATGTAGCAGTAGCTTGACGGAACCCTAGAGTCTTTACTTGATCCAGGATGTGTGATGTATATGCCATTCCGAAATGCTCTATTAATCTGCTAATAAGTCGTTTAATGGCAGTTCCACCTATCACGTTATTGTGAAAGACTAGATTGGCCCGTTCTCCCATAAGTACCTCCATATTCCACTCAGTGGGATTCGGTTCGACAATGAATTTGAGTGAATGATTGGAAAACTTCCTTTTCTTTATGTTTATTCACGTAGAAAATTGAAAAGATGCTA